AATTCCTCATCCTTAAATCAGTCCTTCCCATAAGTTCTTTTCTCAACAAACAAATAAGTCGTTGAAGAGCAGCATCTTGATAGAATTTAATGCGAAAAAGCAAGCGGCAAGTTCAAGGTAATCAAACAAAAAATACGTATAAAAGTCTTTTTCATATTTATTGGCTTAAACAAAAGGATTTGCAAATAAAAGTGCTAATGCTACAACCAGTCCATAAATTGTTAAAGCTTCCATGAAAGCCAAACTAAGCAATAAAGTACCTCGTATTTTGCCCTCGGCCTCGGGCTGTCTCGCAATACCTTCTACAGCTTGGCCCGCAGCAGTACCTTGACCAACTCCAGGTCCAATAGAAGCAAGCCCTACAGCCAATCCAGCAGCAATAACAGAAGCAGCAGAAATAATTGGATTCATGATAAGTTCCTCGCAAAAAAAAAAGAAATAGTTAATGATACAATCAACCAAATCAATAGAAATTCTTTTTGAATTCTTCTATAACGTCGAGGTAAATAATAACTCAAACTGAAAATAGTAAGATTATTGAACCATCAAATCCTCTGAAAGACTTTATCTTTTTTCGTTCCTCTTTGTGGGGTCTTTCTGAATACATACAATTTTCTTTTTTCCTTGTTTCGAACCGCACTTTGAATTCTTCGATCCTTTTTTTTCATTCAATTTACAGTCATAAAAAGAAGGACTTCTATTAGTATCCCCGTCTAAATGAAAAAGAACGAAAAGATTTGTTCATATAGTCAATAGTCAATATCGACTATAAAATATACATGTGTTTATTCCATAACGTAAACTAATTGAACTATTCTATCTTAGGTTCACTCGATAGAACTTTCTTCGAAAAAGCTACAAGAGTTTACTTATTTATAGCCATTAAATAGAGCTTAACCCGTCGCCTATTCCATATACCATATTTTGAGGTTTATGTGCTGTATCTAAATTATATATCATAGATTGCCTTGTCTAATCTAAAAAATCGTTTTTGAAAACGAATCAATGATGACCCTCCATGGATTCGCCTATATAAGCTGCGGCTAAAGTCGCAAAAATAAGAGCCTGAATCCCGCTTGTAAATAATCCAAGGAACATAACGGGTATAGGAACCACTAAAGGTACTAAAGAAACAAGAACAACAACGACTAATTCATCCGCTAATATATTTCCGAAAAGCCGAAAACTCAACGATAGAGGTTTTGTAAAATCTTCTAAAATGTTAATGGGTAAAAGAATTGGAGTTGGTTGAATGTATTTACCAAAATAACCTAATCCTTTTTTTGTAAGACCCGCGTAGAAATATGCCACTGACGTGAGTAAAGCTAAAGCAACAGTAGTATTTATATCATTCGTGGGTGCGGCTAACTCCCCATGAGGTAACTGTATTAATTTCCAAGGTAAAAGCGCCCCTGACCAATTCGAAACAAAAATAAATAGAAACAAAGTTCCAATAAACGGAACCCAGGGGCGATATTCTTCTCCAATCTGAGTTTTGCTCACGTCTCGAATGAATTCAAGGACATATTCGAAGAAATTCTGACCGCCTGTCGGAATGGTTTGTGGATTACGAACAACTATAGCGGCTGAACCTAATAAGAGAGCAATTACAACCCAAGAAGTAATAAGTACTTGGCCGTGGACTTGGAACCCCCCTATTTGCCAATAGAAATGTTGACCTACTTCCACACCAGATATATCATAGAATCCTCTTAGTGTATTGATTGAACATGATAGAACATTCATATTATCGTCCTCTTTTTACTTTAACTATAGTAAGAATACACTTAATTATAGTAAAGTAAAAAGAAGTAAAGTAAAGAGGAATTCTAAAAAATAAAGAGAATCTTTCGATTCGAGAAAGATTATAAAGTTCACGAAGTCATTTTGGATTTGCGTATGAATCAAGTATTTCTTATATAGCTATAACGTCCCTCACAAATTGCGAATACTAATTTGGTAAGAATTAATCGGATTGAGGCTATAGCGTCGTCGTTTGCTGGAATCGAAATATCTGCGAGATCGGGATCACAGTTTGTATCAATTAAACAAATTGTTGGAATTCCCAAAGTAATACATTCTCGAAGGGCTGTATATTCTTCTTGTTGATCAACGATTATTACAATATCAGGTAATCCTGTCATATATTTAATCCCACCCAGATATGTTTGCAAGTGAGATAATTGTCTCTTCAACATGGCTTCATCCCTCTTCGGAAGACGGGCGAGTCTACCCGTCTTTTCTTCCATTCTCAAGTCTCTGAACTTATGAAGTCTCGTTTCGGTAGTGGACCAATTTGTTAACATACCCCCAAGCCATTTTTTATTAACATAATGACATCGAGCCCGTATTGCAGCCCGTGCTACTGAATCCGCTGCTTTATTTTTTGTCCCAACAATTAAAAATTGTTTTCCTCTACTTGCTGCATCAAAAACTAAATCACAAGCTTCTGATAAAAAACGAGCAGTTCTAGTAAGATTTGTAATATGAATACCTTTACGTTTTGCAGAGATATAAGGCGACATTCTAGGATTCCATTTCCTAGTACCGTGGCCAAAATGAACTCCTGCTTCCATCATCTCTTCTAAAGTGATGTTCCAATATCTTCTTGTCATTTATCCCCACACTTCCTCTTTTTTTTTTTTAAGAGATGAGGTATCTTGAAATAAAGAATTGTTCCGACGGAACCTTCTCCTCTACCATGGATTTCTCATTACTACACAATCCAAACCTTGAATTTCTTTCTATTCGTTACTTTCTTGATTACTTTCTTATTCTTACTCAATGGATTCCATGACTATAAAAAATACAGAGAATTCCATTTAAATAAAGGGAGTCTTTTTTAGAAATCATTCAATTCCAGAAAGAATTATTAAAGACAAGATGAAAATAACTCTCTGTGGTACAAAAAAATATCTCTCATTTCCTCTTCGAAGAAGTTCTTTTTTTTTTTTTTGAAATGAAAAGGAATACTCTTCTGTTTCTTCGAATGGTGTACTAATCTTTTGAATCCGGTACCTACGGGTATCATTCCCCCCAAAACAACGTTTTCCTTTAGACCTTTCAACCAGTCGATACGGCCCCGAAGAGCAGCTTTTGCTAAAACTCGAGCAGTTTCTTGAAAACTCGCTTCGGATATAAAACTTTGAGTATTCAGAGATGCTCTTGTTATTCCCAACAAGAGGGTTCTGTAACAGATCGCTTCTTCCAAAGCACGCCCCGTTCGTTCTGCCCGCAACAATCCAATGAGTTCGCCAGGTAAAAAAACATTAGACATTCCGTCTTCTGAAACTAAGACTTTTGATGTTATTTGACGTACAATAATTTCTATATGCCTATTATGGATTTGTACCCCTTGGGATCGATAAACCTTTTGGATTTTATTAACCAAAGACATACGGCTTTGCACTATAGTTAGCTCAGCGCCAATTAAGAACCCCCAAGGAATTCCAAGAATTCTTGGTATACGTTCATTCCAAGCATAAATCCTCTTTTCGAGATTCATCGATATTGACTCAATCGAACGAACTTCTAAAACTTGTTCCACCTTCGGAAGACCCTGCGTTATATCACCAGACCTCGATTTTTCATAGATAAATGTTACTAATGTATTTCCTTCATCAAGGATTTCCCCATAATGACCATGAACAGTTGCTCCCGGGGTGGCTAAATAAGGCTTAGCCGATCTTAAGACTAAAGAGTCGCCTTGAACAATTATAATTTGACCCGACTTTAAGCATGGTCTTTTTTTGACAATACATAAATTTTCACAAATCAATTGTCCAAGGATAATTTTTGTGGATGTCTCTTCACAAAAATTATTAGGGAGATAATACCAATTCAATGCAAATGGATTCAAAATTATGTTACTGCACAGATATGGATCGGGGTTATAAACCCTCCGACTTTCGTCGATTAAATAATATTGAAGTACTTGAAATTTTTTTTTTAAACTGTCAAGTTGCAAATAGTTAGTTACCAAAATCTGATTATGAGTTATTAAACGGTAAAATGAATCAAAATTCCTAATTGAAAGGACTGCTCCTAAAGGACCTGATGAATTCCGAATTGGAATTGGGGTATCTTCTTTAATTGACTCTTTGTGATATTTTACACCCTTGGGTGAACCCATTCGAAAACAATTGGATGATGACAAAATCATGAAAGATTGCCATTCCTTATTGCTAGTCAACACTGTACGAACAGTTCCTTGATTTGGACTAAATGATTTTTTGAGTCTTGATTTTGAAGAAAAGGAAAAAAATGGATTGATATTGGTACTATCTGATCCATTATCATAAATGAATCCTGAACCTGATGGATCATTCCTTTTTCCGGTATACGAAAGAATGGATTTCCCTAAATTGATATTTAGGAAATAACGAATCATACCATTGGTTTTTACTTCAATAAAGGAAGCACGAGCCTCTTCAAAAGAAGAGCTTCTTTTGTCTTGGCACCAATTTAAGACTAAACAAGTTCGAACTAATTGAATACTTGCGTTATATATTCCCCGAATAGGTTTGTCATTTCCATAAAGGATATAATTTACAACTCGAAGTTGTACATTATCCCGTTCATGCAACAGATCCTGAGGAAAAAGTGTTGCTAAGTTTATACCGTCCATTTTTTCATATGTAACTACAGGTCGAACTAAAGCAAAAGACTTTTTCTTTATAGGTGTGATCCGTTGAACATAGATCCAATTTTGGAAATTGTTGGATTCTTTGGAATTTGTTTTTTTACTTACGGATGGTATCAAAATGCCACTGTGCCGAGAGATTTTATCTGTTTCCCCAGGAAAATGGATATCTCCAGAAAGGATTTTCAGTTCAATCTTTTTTTTTTTTTTCTCCACTCGGACCAACCCGCCGACCCGACTTCGTGTATTGAAAGTAATTTGTGTATCTACCCCAATGATACTATTGTTTCGTACCATTATTGAAGAAGATCCGGGCAAGATATGTACTTCCTCGGGAATGAAAAAAAATCGATCGACTTTCGTTTGGTATTTTGGTCGAAATTCTTTGACTCCCCGATACTCAATTAAACCTTCTTTTTTGGCGATTGAATGCACCTCTATAGCCCCGTATTTAGTAATTCCTGAACTCTTTTTTCGGTATCGAGGATCGTCGAAATATGCAAGAATACTATTTCTACGGAAAATACCATTTGTGGGTATTTGAATGGAGATATCGGAAAGGGACATTAATTCGTTCTCTTGGTCTTGAATTGATTGAAATGGAACGATGAATCGATTTTTTCGCCTCTTGGCCAATAAATAAGAATTCTTGGCAGGATATATGAGATTACAACAAAGAGTAATATCTTCTTTTTTCCTATCAAAATATTGATCATTAGTTACTGAAAAATTAGAAAGAGAATGAACGTTCGTTTGATCTTGATCCTTATGTAGGGAAAGGGTAGTTACACTGGATTTCTGCGTCATTCCTGCTAATATCCATAAATGACTTGTTTTTGGTAAGAGATGAACATTACCATAAGTAAATTCGGGTGCATGGTACACGTCGGTACTCCAGTGCATTTCTCCCTCTGAGTCAGAATAAATATGTTTTCGAACCCTTTCTTTCAAATTCAAAGTGGACGTTCCCGCGCGAATTTCAGCAATAACTTGTTCTGATTCTACGTATTGATCATTTTGAACTAAAAGAAAGCTTTTTGGTGGAATATTCACACTATGTATAATATCTTCACTCTCAATAGTGACATGCAAATCGATGTAACATAGAAAGGCAGGATGCCCATGACGCGTACGTGTAGGATGAACCAAATCCTCATTGAATTTTATTTTTCCATTATAAGGGGCTCGTACATGTTCTGCAGTACCCCCCGTGAATACACCACCGGTATGAAAAGTTCTTAATGTTAGTTGAGTACCGGGTTCTCCAATGGATTGTCCCGCAATAATACCTACAGCTTCTCCCAATTCGACCAGGTCGCCGTGAGTAGGACTCCGCCCATAACATAATCGGCAGATCCAAGAGGCACTCTTGCACGTAAAAGGAGTTCGAATCAATATTGATTGTGCTCGAAAGGTTATGAATTGATTGACCAACCCAACCCCAATATCTTGATTTCGGGTGGCAATGCACCTCGAGCCCATATATATATCGTCTGCTAATACACGACCAATTAATGTTTGGATAAAAATGCGTTCTGGCATCGTCCCGTTTCGAGGACTCACAGAAAGACCTCGGATGGTGCCACAATCCGTTCTACGTACAACAATATGTTGAACTACTTCAACAAGTCTACGCGTTAGATATCCAGCGTCTGATGTTCGTACTGCAGTATCCACAACTCCTTTACGGGCCCCGTAGCAAGAAATTATATATTCTGTTAAAGAGAGTCCTTCACGTAAATTGCTTTGAATAGGTAAATCAATCATTTGTCCTTGTGGATCCGACATTAATCCTCTCATACCTACTAATTGATGTACCTGCGAGGCATTTCCTCTAGCCCCTGAAAAAGACATCATATGGACTGGATTATAAGGGTCAGTCATCCTAAAATTAGGATTCATTTCTTGTCGCAAATATTCACTTGTAGCATACCATACCTCAATGGATTGGCGTAACTTTTCTACCGCGTGGACATTCCCACAATGATGGTGTTTTTCCAAAATCAAACTCTGTTGTTCGGCATCTTGAACTAGCCATCCTTTAGAAGGTATTGTTAAAAGGTCATCAATTCCTAATGAAATGGATGTAGCAGTGGCTTGCTGGAAACCCAGAGTTTTTACTTGATCCAGGATGTGCGCTGTATATGCCATCCCAAAATGATCTATTAATCTGCTAATAAGTCGTTTCATGGCAGTTCCATCTATCACTTTATTGTGAAAGACCAGATTGGTCCGTTCTGCCATAAGTACCTCCATATTCTGCTGAGTAGGATTCCACAATGAATGGGGTTGAGTTAGTGATTGGAAAACTTCCTTTTCTCGATCTGAATTCGTGTAGAAATTGAAGAACTATGATCCTAGTTGAACTCGAAGCTGAACTCGAGGAACCCAAAAATCATTGGTATCCTAAAATGACTTCATTTCGGTACGATATAATTAAGTACCATAGGAGCAGGCTTGACAAAATCCTTGTATAGCTTCTTCAAATTCTCTATAAAGAGAAATATGACCAACAGTAGTTCGAATATATATATAAATAATTTCTTTTTTTACACTTCTTACTATTAAAGAGTGCTCATAAATCTCATGATAGGTACCCAAAGATTGATAATTCACTTCGATGGGAACTTCTTTTGAAGCAATAACGCGCTGATCCAGTTGCCACCGGAGCCACAAAGGACTATCTAAATTGATTCTTTTCTGACGATAAGCTCCGATTGCATCATAGGAATTAGAAAAAAAGGGTTCTTTCCTATATTGATGATTTTTATCATCCATTTTTTTATTTGGATAGTTTCTATGATTCCATGGATTATATCGATTTGCCCAAATGCCTCGACGATTTCCACTCGTTAATA